ATGAGCGAAAGGAAGGGCAGTAGGGACAAACAAAAAAGAAGAAGGAATATATTCTATTCCTTTGCCGATCCACAAGGGTCGGGATGTATGTTCTAGATACCTCGATGAATAACTACACGATATAGACTATTAACGTAACAAATATGTATTGTATCCCGATCCATATTCATTTTCTCTTTGTATATATACATTACATTTCGATACATTAACCATATGATATGCCAGGAACCAGATTCGAACTGGTGACACGAGGATTTTCAGTCCTCTGCTCTACCAGCTGAGCTATCCCGACCGTCCTCTATACATTATCCTACTGGAGGACATGGATCTGTGTCAATTCATTTAAAGGTACTAAAGAAACATTACAAGTCCTGGGATTTCTTTTTCTTTGGATTTTAAAAAGAACCTTTCTTTGTAAGGGATATGAACCATGAATGATTCAATCATGGGATTCCTTGTATATCCTTGTATATAAATAATATACATATATATGTTATGTTCGTTTGGACATATACTGCATTTAGCTGCTGGAGTAAGAGAGAAACTGCTAGGGTCCATTTGTCAAAGAGTCGAGCGAATGATAAACATATCATATCTAATTTGTAACCGCTGGCGAAAAAAAGAGGATAAATGCTTAGGTCGTAAACTAGGCATTTATTGGGGATAGAGGGACTCGAACCCTCACGATTTATAAAGTCGACGGATTTTCCTCCTACTAAAAACAAATTGCATTGCTGTCGGCATTGACAGGTAGAATGGGACTCTATCTTTATTCTCGTTCGATCAGTCATTTCTCTCCCAGTCTCATACTCTGGAGTGAATGATTTCATCACTGAATATTTGATTCTTCCTTCAACTTGGGATCGATTCACAACACAAGAGTTATGAACATTATTATAATATAATTTATTATAGTATTATACTAATTTATTAATATATTATTAATATTATTATAATATAATATATAATATATTTTTTTATTTATTATAAAAAATAAAATAATAAAATAAAAAAATAAGGATTCGGGTTGTGATTAATCGTTTGATATTTCAGTACATAGGATCATCCCTCCGGAGTTCCGATGGATAGATTCTTCTACCAACCCTCAACCCCATTCATTCGTTGGAACAGCTTCCATTGAGTCTCTGCACCTATCCTTTTTTGATTCTCGCTTTCTAGGAAAGGAACCCTTGTTTTCTGTAAACAGGATTTGGCTCAGGATTGCCCATTTTTAATTCCAGGGTTTCTCTGAATTTGGAAGTTACCACTTAGTAGGTTTCCATACCAAGGCTCAATTCAATCAAGTCCGTAGCGTCTACCAATTTCGCCATATCCCCCTTTCTTTTGAGGCCGGGATCCTTGTGATTCCATTCCCCTCTTTCCTTCCTGTTGGAACCATTCAATTCATTAAATTAAATACCGATCCGATATCGGAAAAAGTGCCTGCTCCTATTTTTTACCCCTTTCAGCTCTATCAGACCAGTGTTTGGTTCAATCAGAACCAGAAATGATTCTATCATTGATGTATCCGCAATTCAATATGGATAGCTATATCCCACATATATCTGCCTCTCCTCCGCGCATTTTTCCTGCTCGATCTGAAATAGTGGAACGGTCAATATTCTTATTCTTTTTTCCTATCTTTACGAATAAAATCAAATCAGAGGAAGCATAATCTCATTATGATCCGGATTGCATTCTTAGGCCAGATCCGTTATAACTAAATAAACTAGCTTAGCTATAACTATAACTATAATAAGCTAAGATCCCAGCAGCTTCCTGAACTCATACGCCTCACTATTTTATGTTATGTGAGTTGAGCCCGCTTAGCTCAGAGGTTAGAGCATCGCATTTGTAATGCGATGGTCATCGGTTCGACTCCGATAGCCGGCTTTTCTCTATCGATTCTATCGATTTTTTATCCATGATTGATAATGTCTCCTTGAGATCAAGGAATAGTGAAAAGACTCTTCCCTTTTTTCTTCCAAATCTCGGGTTCCCGATCTATTATGTCTATGTCGGGGGAACTTACATTCCAATTCAATTATGAGTAAAAAACTTATTGGAGCAGTTGTATCTCTACAGAACAAATCGTGGGATACTTACTTACCATGTATACATACATATATACAAAATAATCCGGGTATTGATACAATTCATCTAATTTATCTTTTTAGCATTAGCACTTCAGTGGGTTTAGCTTTGTTTATCGTTTAGTTCAGTCTTAAGGTTTATCCTATTATGTAAAATAAGGAGTCTTTATGTCTCGTTACCGAGGACCTCGTTTTAAAAAAATACGCCGTCTGGGGGCTTTGCCGGGACTAACTAGTAAAAAACCTAGATCTGCAAGTGATCTTAGAAACCAATCCCGCTCTGGGAAAAGATCTCAATATCGTATTCGTTTAGAAGAAAAACAGAAATTGCGTTTTCATTATGGTCTGACGGAGCGACAACTACTTCGATATGTTCGTATCGCTGGAAAAGCAAACGGTTCAACAGGCCAGGTTTTACTGCAACTACTTGAGATGCGTTTGGATAACATCCTTTTTCGATTGGGTATGGCTTCAACTATTCCTGGAGCCAGGCAATTAGTTAACCATGGACATATTTTAGTTAATGGTCGTCTAGTAGATATACCAAGTTATCGCTGCAAACCCCGAGATATTATCACTACGAAGGATAAACAAAGATCCAGAGCTTTGATTCAAAATCATATGGATTCATCCTCCAACGCGGAATTGCCAAAACATTTGACTCTGCACTCATTGCAATATAAAGGGGTAGTAAATCAAATAATAGATAGTAAATGGGTCGGTTTGAAAATCAATGAATTGCTAATCGTAGAATATTATTCCCGACAAACTTGAACCTAAAATAGCAAAGGTTCGGACAATTTTGTCCACTTTTCGCTGAAAGAAGTGGAGGGATTTGATCCGGATTTTGATCCCATTCACGTATCGCAAATGGATCAGCAGTGATATTTTCATTCACTGTCCGCTCTTTCTTTCCCCCTCTTTCCATTCTTTTCCTTTTCCGTATCACAGTAATTAGGAATAGAAAATAAATCTCTATAAGGAAAGGTCTTACTCTTAGAATAACGGTACCAATTGGTATTTGGTACATTGTGTGGTTGGTAACGTTGGTGAATTAGATGAGGATACGGAAAGAGAGGGATTCGAACCCTCGGTAAACAAAAGCCTACATAGCATTTCCAATGCTACGCCTTAAACCACTCGGCCATCTCTCCTACATAACCTTATTAATTATGACCCAGAAACCAAGTGAATAACGAGTCACTCATATTATTGAGTACAGGTACGACCGATCCATTATCATATCAAACTTTTCGTCAAGGAACGATCTTCCTTCGAGTTTCGAGGGATAAAAAAATAAAAACGTATTCATCCTTGTCAAGACGACGCTCCCATCTTATTGATATTTCATTTCTACCGGGTTAAACCAATGGGTTGGAATGAATCAACCGATGGATTCTATACTATATTAATTACATAGGAATTACAGAATTCCTTTCCAGTTTAGTTTCATTTCCAATTTTTCAACAACAACCCCTCCCATGAGCTACGGATCTATTACAAATTGATGAATCATCTCATGGATTTTCATCCTATAATCTTATGGTGTCTACACCCTATGCACACAAAATGGATAGTTATCCTTACCCCATTTTTATCATGGAATGCTTATTTTATTCGATTTTTTTTTATTATCATAATCTTTTATTATCATAATCATAATATAATATTAATATAATTATAATAAAATTCAAAGTTTTTGGGTTATTATGGGATGGGTTATTGTTTATTAATATTAGTATTAGGATTAGAATCCGTAGAAAAATTCCTTGATTCTTGCATTTCGATTAAATAGCTAACAGTCTCGTTCATTGGTATACTACTAAATTGGAATTGAAATAAATTGGAATTGAAAATCCAACCGTATTCAAATAGTTCCTTATTGATCCGTTCCCAAAGGGACTGAGTAAAAGATCCACATTTTTTTATTTGATAATTTAATTAGTTATTAGTCTTTTTTATGTCATTTCGTATCGTACAATTCCTTTGTTGTGGGATCATTTACCCGCGAGGGGTAATGAGAAGAATTATAAAATGGATTGCAAACTATGCCTAGATCTCGAATAAATGGAAATTTTATTGATAAAACCTCTTCAATTGTAGCCAATATCTTATTACGAATAATTCCGACAACTTCGGGAGAAAAAGAGGCATTTACCTATTACAGAGATGGTGCGATTTGATTCCTTTTTTCTTACTTACCACTCTATTTATTCTTACAAAAAAGAGACACGATTCGGTATGGAAAGAAAAAGATTGGTAAAAAACCTACGCTTGGTGAAGGTGAAGTTTGGAGATAGAGCAATCCCTTCTGTCGTGTATCCTCGATTGATGCAACCTCAGATGCTTCAATTGTCGATTCTAGTATTGAGCGAAAGGTTACACCTATAGGTTCTGTATTGCATGTCAATCCTACTGTACTAGTACCAATAGGTGGCATAGGGGAAGAAGCACTACACCTAGGAATCAACAACACGAAAACTTTGTTATATAATTCCCCCTTCTTCTTATCGGGATCGGGACTACCAAGAATGGTTAGGACAACAAACATCCATCTCGTTCGTACTTTGGATACCCGTATAACCATCAAAGATCGTTGAAGTGACTAATTCCTGGAAATATGGGGCGTTGAGAACAAAGAAATTGCTGGAGTTACCATTTCTATCTAAGAAAGACCAACATGTTTGGTATTAAGTAAGAAAAGACCTCTTGCAGGAAGGCTGGCTAGAGATTTCTTGTAAAAACACCAGCCCCTGTCAGTTCATAAGGAGAATATTTCAATCTTTTTTTGTTTTATTCTTTCCCTTATTACTATGCGCAGAAGGGAGGAGCCGTATGAGATGGAAATCTCACGTACGGTTCTGGAACGGAGATCCTTGGAATGGAATGAACGACCGTAACGGATGT